CGTCAAATAACATCAAAAGTGTTGGTTTCAGAAGATGGGATGTCAAATGTTTTCTTACCCGGAGAATTAATTGGATTGTTACGGGCGGAACGAATGGGGCGTGCTTTGGAAGAAGCGATCTGTTACCGAGCCGTCTTATTGGGAATAACAAAAGCATCTCTGAATACTCAAAGTTTCATATCCGAAGCGAGTTTTCAAGAAACTGCTCGAGTTTTAGCAAAAGCAGCTCTACGGGGTCGTATCGATTGGTTGAAAGGCCTGAAAGAGAACGTTGTTCTGGGGGGGATGATACCCGTTGGTACCGGATTCGAGGGATTGGTGCACCCTTCGAGACAACATAACAACATTTCCTTGGAAACCAAAAATAATAATATATTTGAGGGGGAAATGAGAGATATTTTGTTCCACCACAGAAAATTTTTTGATTCTTGCCTTTCAAAGAATTTCCACGATACATCAGAACAATCATTTATAGGTATAGGATTTAATGATTCCTAAAAGCGGATTTAGCCTTTTATTTGAAAACATTTGATTTCATTTAGTAATAGTAAAAATGATAATAATGAATAGAAAAGGAATAATGTAATGGCTTAGGTCGTATATCTACGGCCAATTTGCGGTAGAAGAGAAGGTTCCATCGGAACAATTATTTATTTTAGGATACCCTCGTCTCTTTTTTTTTTTCAAAAAAAAAAGAGGGGGGTGTGGGGAGAAATGACAAAAAGATATTGTAACATCGATTTGGAAGAGATGATGAAGGCCGGAGTTCATTTTGGACATGGTACTAGGAAATGGAATCCTAAAATGGCCCCTTATATTTCTGCAAAGCGTAAAGGTATTCATATTATAAATCTTACTAGAACCGCTCGTTTTTTATCAGAAGCCTGTGATTTGGTTTTTGATGCAGCAAGTAAGGGAAAACAATTCTTAATCGTTGGCACTAAAAATAAAGCAGCTGACCTAGTAGCATGGGCTGCAATAAGGGCTCGGTGTCATTATGTTAATAAAAAATGGCTTGGCGGTATGTTAACGAATTGGTCCACTACAGAAACGAGACTTCATAAGTTTAGAGACTTGAGAACAGAACAAAAAACAGGGAGACTCCATCGTCTTCCGAAAAGAGATGCGGCCGTGTTGAAAAGACAATTATCTCACTTGCAAACATATCTGGGCGGGATTAAATATATGACGGGGTTACCAGATATTGTAATCATCATTGATCAACACGAAGAATATACGGCCCTTCAAGAATGTATCACTTTGGGAATTCCAACAATTTGTTTAATCGATACAAATTGTGACCCCGATCTTGCAGATATTTCGATTCCAGCCAACGATGACGCTATATCTTCAATTCGATTAATTCTTAACAAATTAGTATTCGCAATTCGTGAAGGGCGTTCTAGTTATATAAGAAATCCGTAATTCATAATCATATAATTTTAATTTAATAATAAGATAAAAAACTTAACTTACTTTGGAAATTTCATAGAGTTTTGTAATCAGTTACTATTTATGAATCTCAGATACTCTTTTTGGATCTAAAAAAAGAGATAAAAAACTGGGGATATTATGTGATTCGTTGTATTCAAGAATTGAATTGGTATTATAAATATATATGGGATTCAAGTAGTCACGTAGAGAAAGAGACGTTTGAATCAAAATAATTTTATTTAAAGCTATATTTTTTTAAGAGGGCAATATGAATGTTCTATCCTGTTCTATCAACACACTAAAGGGGTTATACGATATTTCTGGTGTGGAAGTAGGCCAACATTTCTATTGGAAAATAGGAGGTTTTCAAGTCCACGGCCAAGTACTTATTACTTCTTGGGTTGTAATTGCTATCTTATTGGGTTCAGCTACTCTAACTGTTCGGAACCCACAAACTATTCCGACCGGTGGTCAGAATTTCTTCGAATATGTACTTGAATTCATTCGAGATGTGAGTAAAACTCAAATTGGAGAAGAATATGGCCCCTGGGTTCCTTTTATTGGAACAATGTTTCTATTTATTTTTGTTTCTAATTGGTCAGGAGCGCTTTTACCTTGGAAAATCATACAATTACCTCATGGGGAGCTAGCCGCACCCACGAATGATATAAATACTACTGTTGCTTTGGCTTTACTCACGTCAGTGGCATATTTCTATGCAGGTCTTACCAAAAAGGGATTGGGTTATTTCGGGAAATATATTCAACCAACCCCAATCCTTTTACCCATTAACATCTTAGAAGATTTCACAAAGCCTTTATCACTTAGTTTTCGACTTTTCGGAAATATATTAGCTGATGAATTAGTAGTTGTTGTTCTTGTTTCTTTAGTACCTTTAGTGGTTCCTATACCTGTCATGTTCCTTGGATTATTTACAAGTGGTATTCAAGCTCTGATTTTTGCAACTTTAGCCGCGGCTTATATAGGGGAATCCATGGAGGGCCATCATTGACTAGTTTTTGAAAGATTCTTTTTTAGCTTATCCCAAGGTAATGTATGCGTGGCTCAAAAAAAATCTAATCTAATCTAATTAGGAAATCTAAATATACAACTCACTATATACAATCTATAGTAATAGCCAAAGATATTAGAGTAGAGAGTTGTAAAAAAAAAAGGGGGGGGAAAGAGATCTAAAAGATCTTTTTCCTAAAATTCTTGGTTGATCCACTTATATTATACCATTCTCTCCTGAATAGATATTCATTTTATATTGCTGGTCGGCCAATCCTAATATTTCCTATTCGGAATCAGAATTTGAATAAGAATTCTTGTGGTTTACGACGTGTGAGTAAAAAAAGAGGAGTGCTCTATAGAAGGATTCCCCTTTCAGTTGATTTTCTTCAGCGATTGACCAAAATAAAATTTTCAGAAATAATAAATTGCGTGAACTTAGATCAATCAAATAATGATATTTCTATCCACTGATTCGGCCTAAGAAATTTGTCTATTTAGATTGTATCCATGCGGGAGAATGATAAAGAAAGGGGAAGAAGTATTTACAAACAAAAAAGGGATTCATAAAAAATAGGGTGATTCGGATCGGAGAGGGAGGTTTTACTAGGTATATTATATGTAAAAATCACTATGCTATAAGTCAACTTGTTTTTCGACGCATAATTCTCGAATTCGATTGAATTTAAGATGAATGAAGAGTTGGTTTACGTTATGGAAGAAAGACATGTATAGGTGATTGATATTAAATATTGACTAGTTATATATGAACTAAAGAGATATTCAATTTGCCCTACTACTAGAAATTTGATGGCTATTACAATAGAAGTCTTTCCGTATCCTCTGGGACTGTGAGTTTAATGAATAAACAGATGAAATCAAGAAAAAAATCGAAGAATTCAAAGAATGGTTCGGAACAAAGAAATGGACGGACGAAAGTCGTACGGATTCGCAAAGACTTTGTCGATAGGAACTAAAAAAGAGATATCGAAGTAAAGTAGTTTTGATCCTTGAATAAGATTATTACTTCAATTTGAAGTTTGTAGTGACTTCGACTGGATTAGAATTCATTGGCTGACTGTATCATTAACCATTTTTTTTTGTATGAGGAACTTATCATGAATCCACTGATTTCTGCCGCTTCCGTTATTGCTGCTGGATTGGCTGTAGGGCTTGCTTCTATTGGACCTGGAGTTGGTCAAGGTACTGCTGCGGGCCAAGCTGTAGAAGGTATCGCGAGACAGCCTGAGGCGGAGGGAAAAATACGAGGTACCTTATTGCTTAGTCTAGCTTTTATGGAAGCTTTAACAATTTATGGCCTGGTTGTAGCATTAGCACTTTTATTTGCGAATCCTTTTGTTTAATCTTATAAATTAGAAAAAGCAATAACCCACGGGAAGGGCTGATTTGTGTATGAGGAATTAGCATACTCACTCGCTTTCATCCTTTCCGTTCGTAGTCTAAGGAACCCCCTTTTATATTTTTTAGGAAGGGTTTAAATAAAGAAGGGGGTAATTCACCATTTCTAAATCGAATATTTTTTGGCTCGATTTAGAAATAGTAAAATATATATATATATATCAAATATATCAAAGGGGGGGCAGGGCGATACAAAAAGAACTCTGTTCTTTTTTTTTAGTCTATCTATAAGAGGAGATCATATGAAAAATGTAACCGATTCTTTCGTTTCTTTAGGCCACTGGCCATCCGCCGGGAGTTTCGGGTTTAATACCGATATTTTAGCAACAAATCTAATAAATCTAAGTGTAGTGCTTGGGGTATTGGTTTTTTTTGGAAAGGGAGTGTGTGCGAGTTGTTTATTTCAAGAATAGGCTGGATCCAACCAGCTGTACTTTTTATGTTATAACTAGGAAAAGTAGGTACATTATCTCACGAATGACTTCTGAATAAAGAAATCATATGCAAGAACCATAGCATTTCGTTATTCGTTGGTAAATCCGCTTTGATTCTCTATCAACCAAAAATGTGGGACCATTAACTATGGTTAAAGCTAATTCGTTTGAAGTCCAGACGCAGCATGGTACTCTTTCTACCACAATATGAATATTAATATAGAGATGCTTTCAAAATGAATAATTTATCTATATAAGAACACTCATATGGATAAAATGATTTGAACCGCTTATTACAAAAATTGGGATTAAACCCCCTTTTATCCAATGATGAATCGACGACCTATGTATTGTGTATTAAAGGAAGAAAACCCTTTTTGGATTTTTGGATAAAAAAAAAAAAAGAAACAACTTTGTTGACAATTACATATTTTTGTTTGGTCAGAAGAGTCCTCCGACTTTTTTGGTTTTGGATTAGTGATTGGTTTTGATATTTTTATTTTGGAATATGAAGAGAGTAGAGGATAGGCTCATTACATTCAAAAAAAGATATGGGAATTTATCATAAGTAATTTAAGTAATTGAGCGTGAGAGCCAAATGAATCGAAAGATTCATGTTTGGTTCGGGAAGGGATCATGGAAGTTTTTAAATGAATGGAAAGAGAATCTACTTTCATTAAGTGATTTATTAGATAATCGAAA